AACTTGGTCGCGGGCATCTACCATTATACCTACCATGATTGGACATACAATCGCTATACATAATGGAAGGGAACACTTGCCTATTTACATAACTGATCGGATGGTAGGTCATAAGTTGGGAGAATTTGCGCCAACTCTCAATTTTAGGGGACATGCAAAAAACGATAATAAATCTCGTCGTTAATATTTTAAAAATTATTATTAATAAAATAAAAGTAATATCAGAAATGCTTATCATTTTTTAATGGGAGATAAACTTTATGAAAAGAAAAAAGAGAAAAGATGATGTATATGCTTTAGGCCAATATATATCTATGTCAGCTCACAAAGCACGAAGAGTAATTGATCAGATCCGAGGGCGTTCTTATGAAGAAGCACTTATGATATTAGAACTCATGCCCTATCGCGCATGTTATCCCATTTTTAAATTGATTTATTCTGCCGCATCAAATGCTAGTCACAATAAAGGTTTCAACAAAGCCGATTTAATCCTTTTTAAAGCCGAAGTTAATAAAGGAACTACAATGAAAAAATTAAAACCTCAAGCCCGAGGGCGCAGTTATCTGATAAAAAGACCTACTTGTCACATAACTATTGTATTAAAAGATATAACCTACTATGGAAACATAGAAGAATATATACGAAATTTATGTAAAACTAATCAACACAAAGTCTTGCTCAATCCAGCATTTGTCGAATACCTGGATTTTTTTAAAAGTAAGTATGATGGGGTAATATGGGACAAAAAATAAATCCACTTGGTTTCAGACTTGGTACAACCCAAAGTCATTATTCCCTTTGGTTTGCAAAACCAAAAAACTATTCTGAAGGTCTACAAGAAGATCAAAAAATACGGGATTATATAAAAAATTTTGTACAACAAAATACAAGAACCGCCTCGGGTGTTGAAGGAATTGGGCGCATAGAAATTCAAAAAAGAATCGATCTGATACAGGTAATAATCTATATGGGATTCCCAAAGTTATTAATAGAAAATAGACCACGGGGAATCGACGACCTAAAAAAAAATGTACAAAAAGAATTAAATTGTGTGAACCGAAAACTCAACATTGCTATTTCACGAATTGCAAAACCTTATGGACACCCTAATATTCTTGCTGAATTTATAGCCGGACAATTAAAGAATAGGGTATCATTTAGAAAAGCAATGAAAAAAGCCATCGAATTAACCGAACAAGCTGATACAAAAGGAATTCAAATACAAATAGCAGGCCGTATCGATGGAAAAGAAATTGCACGTATCGAATGGATAAGAGAAGGAAGAGTTCCCCTACAAACCATTCGCGCAAAAATTGATTATTGTGCCTATACCGTTCGAACTATTTATGGAGTATTGGGTATAAAAATTTGGATATTTATAGACGATAAATAATAGGGCTTTACCTGTGTTTCGATTTCGATTTTAAAATGGAACACAAAATAACAACATTTTGCATTCTTTTTTTTTTGACATCAATTCCATCAAACCAATTTAATTCCATAAGGTTAAATAACAATTTTGCATCTTTTTTTGATAGAATTGCTATGCTTAGTGTGTGACTCGTTGGTTTTTGCTATAAGTAAGCCTAAAAACCCATAATATGAACTCATAACTATAGAATCAATAACCAACTCATCGCATCACATTATCTGGATCCAAAGAAACAGTCAAGATATACTTTTTTAGTCCTATCGTTGTAGCAACTGCATTTTTTGTAGCATAAAAATAATCTAATGAATTTTTAAACAAAACAAAATTCAAATAAAAAGGATACGGATAAATGGAAAGGTGAGAGAAAGAAAAAAAGAAATATAAATAGAAAAGATATATGATTTCAATATAATATGTACGGTCTTTGCAACATCTCATAAACAACAACAATGTAATTTAAGCATTAATATGGATTCCCGGATAATTATATGCGAGGAATCCGTTCATAGAAAAAACGTATGAGCTTCAAGCCAATAAAGACTAAGATAGTTGGCTCAAGAACTAATTTTATTAAGAGCTCCGTTGTAGAATTCAGGCCTAACCATTAATGAAGAAGCGATGGGAACGAAGGAACCCAGGAATACATAAGATTCAATGGAAAATGAATCCTGATGATTCGGTGGGAAGGATGGCGGAACGAACCATAAATCAATTCATATATTCTGACAAATTATAAACTAACCCTTGAAATAGAGATTGAAAGAGTAAATATTCGCCCGCGAAAAATTTTTATCATATAAAAAAAATATCTAATAAATTAAACGAATCCCTAAGAATCTCTTGATTCAGTAGATTATTATGTATATATCTTAATTAAAATTTTTATGAATTTAAAATTTTTCATTCGCGAGGAGCCGGATGAGAAGAAACTCTCATGTCCAGTTCTGCAGTAGAGATGGAATTACGTAAAATACCATCAACTATAACCCAAAAAGAACTAGATTCCGTAAACAACATAGAGGAAGACTGAAAGGAATATCTTATCGAGGAAATCGTATTTCTTTTGGAAGATATGCCCTTCAGGCACTTGAACCCGCTTGGATCACGTCTAGACAAATAGAAGCGGGGCGGCGAGCGATGACACGAAATGCACGTCGTGGCGGAAAAATATGGGTACGTATTTTTCCAGACAAACCGGTTACAGTAAGGCCTGCCGAAACCCGTATGGGTTCGGGAAAAGGATCGCCCGAATATTGGGTAGCTGTTGTCAAACCGGGTCGAATACTTTATGAAATAAGTGGGGTAGCAGAAAATATCGCCCGAAGGGCTATCTCAATAGCGGCATCTAAAATGCCTATACGAACTCAATTCATTATTTCAGGTATAGGAACGTAGAACCAAATCTTTTGACAAACAATATTTCTTTTTCTTTTTAGTCCTTTGCATTGAAAGAACAGATAAAAAAATATGATTCAACCTCAGACCTATTTGACTGTAGCAGACAACAGCGGAGCTAAAAAACTGATGTGTATTCGAATCATAGGAGCTAGCAATCGTCGATATGCTCGTATTGGCGATGTTATTGTTGCTGTGATCAAAGAAGCAATACCCAATTCACCCTTAGAAAGATCAGAAGTAATAAGAGCTGTAATTGTACGTACCTGTAAAGAACTCAAACGTGCCAACGGTATGATAATAAGATATGATGACAACGCTGCAGTTATCATTGATCAAGAAGGAAATCCAAAAGGAACTAGAGTTTTTGGTGCAATTGCACGGGAATTGAGACAAAAGTTTACCAAAATAGTTTCATTAGCTCCGGAGGTATTATAAGAAAGAATAAGAAATAGGATATTTGAATGAATATAGTAGACTGTCTATCACGTATATACCTTTCATTTTTTAATTTTTTTTTTAATCCATAACAGAAAAAATTTTAATAAAAAATTCTGAAAAAACATGCCGATTATACCAAAATTTGGAGACACCGCTAATTTTAGTTCATCATGGGTAGGGACACTATTGCTGATATAATAACCTCTATACGAAATGCTGATATGAATAGAAAAGGAACTGTTCGAATAGCATCGACTAACATCACCGAAAACATTGTTAAAATACTTTTACGAGAAGGCTTTATTGAAAACGTGAGAAAACATCAAGAAAGAAACAACTATTTTTTGGTTTTAACCCTACGACATAGAAGAAATAGGAAAGGACCATATAAGAATACTTTATATTTAAAAAGAGTCAGTCGACCTGGTCTACGAATATATTCTAACTTTCAGGGACTTCCTAGAATTTTAGGAGGAATGGGAATTGTAATTCTTTCTACCTCTCGCGGTATAATGACAGATCGGGAGGCTCGACGAGAAGGAATTGGCGGAGAAATTTTATGTTATATATGGTAATCTCTCTAATATCTGAATTAGATAGACAATTCCCTATAATTGTGACTAAAAAAGACAAAGTACAGGTTATCTAATATCTCTGCTCTCTTAGTTGATACGTTAAGGAGGTTTTGCTTGAAATGAAAGAGCAAAAAAAGATTCATGAGGATTTGATTACTGAATCATCCGGCCCCTAACAGTCTATTCTGAGTTCCTTTAGATAACGATACGATGGAGTTATAGACAGATCCTACCCAGGGAGTTAAAATTGAAGTAAGCCTTTATGATTGAACCCGAGGGGATATTATAGACTTCGCGCTAAAGATTCCAATGCTTAAGTTTTTTTTAACTTCAATGATCCGTTTCGTTTCAATACAATTCAAGATAAAAAATAGCAAGAAACTTATTTTCTTCCAACAACTAGATTCAGAATTTAAAGTAAGGAATGACAAATATGAAAATAAGAGCTTCTGTTCGTAAAATTTGTGAAAAATGTCGGCTGATTCGCAGACGGGGACGAATTATAGTCATTTGTTCTAACCCAAAACATAAACAACGACAAGGATAACCATTCTACTATACTCAAAATACTAAAAAGCACTCTCTAAAAGATTTGAGTAATGTAAAAAAAAATAAAGAATTTGTTTTGACATGAAATGGATATATCCATATATCTCTGACTCATATTTCTGAAATGATAAAAGATGGCAAAACCTATACCCAAAATTGGTTCACGTAGAAATGGACGTATTAGTGCACGTAAAAGTACACGTAAAATACCAAAAGGAATTATTCATGTTCAAGCAAGTTTCAATAATACCATTGTGACTGTTACAGATGTACGAGGTCGCGTTGTTTCTTGGGCTTCCGCCGGTACGTGTGGATTCCGCGGTACAAAAAGGGGAACACCCTTTGCAGCTCAAACCGCGGCCGGAAATGCTATTCGTACAGTGGTGGAGCAGGGCATGCAACGAGCAGAAGTCATGATAAAAGGTCCTGGTCTCGGAAGAGATGCAGCATTACGAGCTATTCGTAGAAGCGGTATACTATTAAGTTTCGTACGCGATGTAACCCCCATGCCACACAATGGCTGTAGGCCTCCTAAAAAAAGACGTGTGTAAAAATGGAAGAGATTTCAAGAGAAATAAACGATTCAAAGATAATAATAATATTACTATGGTTCGAGAGAAAATAAGAGTATCTACTCGGACACTGCAGTGGAAGTGTGTTGAATCAAGAACAGATAGTAAATGTCTTTATTATGGGCGCTTTATTCTTTCTCCACTTATGAAAGGTCAAGCTGATACAATAGGCATTGCAATGCGCAGAGTTTTACTTGGCGAAATGGAAGGAACATGTATCACACGTGCAAAATCTGAGAAAATACCCCATGAATACTCTACTATCATAGGTATTCAAGAATCAGTCCATGAAATTTTAATGAATTTAAAAGAAATCATAGTGAGAAGTAATCTATATGGAATTTGTGAAGCGTCTATTTATGTTCGGGGCCCTAGATGCGTAACTGCTCAAGATATCATCTTACCACCCTATGTAGAAATTATTGATAATACACAACATATAGCTAACTTGACGGAACCAATTGATTTGTGTATTGAATTACAACTCGAGCGAAATCGCGGATATCATATAAAAACGCCAACTAACTTTCAAGACGGAAGTTATCCTATAGATGCTCTATTCATGCCTGTTCGAAACGTGAATCATAGTATTCATTCTTATGGGAATGGGAATGAAAAACAAGAAATACTTTTTCTCGAAATATGGACAAATGGCAGTTTAACTCCGAAAGAAGCACTTTATGAAGCCTCCCGGAATTTCATTGATTTATTGATTCCTTTTCTACATGCAGAAGAAGAAAACTTACATTTAGAGGACAATCAACATAAAGGGTCTTTACCACCCTTTACCTTTCATGATAGATTAACTCAACTCAGTAAAGACAAAACAAGAAAAGCATTGAAATATATTTTTATTGACCAATTAGAATTGCCACCTAGGATCTATAATTTCCTCAAAAAGTCCAATATATATACATTAGCGGACCTTTTGAATAACAGTCAAGAAGATCTTATTAAAATGGAACCTTTTGACAGAGAAGACGTAAAAAAAATAGTAGATACTTTAGAAAAATATTTTGGAATTTTCTTTGATTTAACAAAAACGAAAAATAAAAGATGAAAAAAATGGATTCAATTTGACAGAATAAATAAAAAATTGGAGTGAATAGATCGATGTATCTAGGGAAAATTCACTTTGAAAGCGACGATTCCCTAGATACAAATATTGTGCTATTTCACAATTGAATCAATTTAAAAAAGACCTAAAGTTAGAGATTTATCAATAGGTAATGTTGCTCCAATACCTAACCAAAGGGCCAATACGGTACCAACCAAAAAGACGGTTGTAGCTACTGGACGACGAAATGGATTTTGAAATTTATTAACATTCTCTAAAAAAGGAACTGTTAATAATCCCGCAGGTACTGAAACCATTAAAAGAACGCCTAATAACTTATTAGGTACTGTACGAAGTATTTGAAATACAGGAAAAAAATACCATTCAGGTAATATTTCCAAAGGAGTTGCAAACGGATCCGCTGGCTCACCAATCATTGATGGTTCTAAAACCGCTAAGCCTACGGTACATGCAATAGTACCTAGAATTACTACGGGAAAAATATATAAAAGATCATTAGGCCATGCGGGCTCCCCATAATAATTATGACCCATTCCTTTTGCCAATTTAGCCCTTAATACAGGATCAGTCAAATCAGGTTTTTTTGTTAGTAGGATAGGTGAATTTTTATAGATATTCAATTCATCCCCCGAAAGAGCCGGACATGCTGATTTTTCATCATCCGGCTCGAGCCAGAATCAAAAGAACCGAACGGATCTAGAATATAGATCTTATCCATATGAAAGGTTATTCAGGAAGGATTTAGGTTCTTACAAATAAATGCTCAACACCCAAGTAGGCTTACTTGGTTGATCATGATCAAATGCTTTCTGGGTCGTCTCATACCTTGTGGTTTATTTTTATCTCCAAAATATTTGGAAATTTGTACTTTTATTCAAAATTTTTATATTTAAAAGTTTAAATAAAGGGTTTACTTGTTACTAATATAGCCTAGCCCTGATTCTTCTTTAGATCCCTTGTTTCACTCCGATAGTATCATCGATCAGGTCAATGCAGAGGAAATGGCTGCATTTCAATACTATTCAAACGATTATTTTAAATTAGTAATATTATAATTATATTATATATAACATAAATAAATAATAATAAAAGATAAAAATGTTTGGATAAATAGAATCCAAAATCACACATTCGACTAGATCTTACGGAGCCCTTTCATGCATGACATGATTCAGGTTTGATCATAGAAAAAATTCTCTTCACACGAACCAGCCTATCCTTGGTATAGAACTTACTTATATGGTGGTTGGACAAAAGACACATTAATTTCAATGTAGCAGAAAGGGGCCTATATCTGCGCAGCCTAATCAATAGTTCAAGTCACACACTCCCATAATCCATTTTATTTTCGGAGAATTACCTTCAACTAGTGATATAGTGATATTATGTTAAATAACTAAATACAATATCAATATTATAGAGTTGAAAGAAAATGTCCAAATACATGGATTATTGTTTTCAATAATCCATACATGTAGCAATGAAATACTATTGTTTTAGTCTTCCCCCAAATGAAAATGAACAATGAGGAGAGATTACAAATATCTAGAATATACTCTTTTTTTGATTCTATAAGGGACCAGAAATACCTTGTTTACGTATCATTAAAAAATGCATTAACATAAATACGGCAGTAAGAAGAGGCAATACAAAAGTATGTAAACTATAAAAACGAGTCAAAGTAGATTGTCCCACACTAGCACTTCCACGCAATAACTCTACCAAAGGCGATCCTACTACAGGAATAGCGTCAGGTACACCGGTTACAATTTTGACTGCCCAATAACCAATTTGGTCCCGAGGTAAGGAATAACCAGTTACACCAAAAGATGCGGTCAATACAGCCAGAACCACGCCTGTAACCCAAGTCAATTCGCGAGGTTTTTTAAAGCCACCGGTAAGATACACGCGAAATACATGCAGTATCATCATTAGAACCATCATACTTGCTGACCACCGATGAACTGATCGTATTAACCAACCAAAGTTAGCTTCCGTCATTATATATTGAACAGAAGCAAAAGCCTCGGTAACGGTTGGACGATAATAAAAAGTCATAGCAAAACCTGTAGCTACTTGTACTAAAAAACAAGTCAGCGTAATGCCTCCTAGACAATAAAAAATGTTGACATGAGGAGGAACATATTTACTAGTTATATCATCTGCAATCGCCTGAATCTCGAGACGTTCTTCAAACCAATCATATACTTTATTGAGATAGGTAAAACGCTAACAGCCCCCCTCTAAGAACCATATAGGAGAATTTTTTCTCGTACGGCTCAAGCAAACACACCCAAATAAAGTTTCTTAATCTCTGATTTTTGATTTTCGGAAGATACGCAGGAATAAAAATCGGAAAGGAAAGTTTTTCTTTTTGCGGTGATAATGCCAATATATCAAGTCGGCTCATCCATCTTTCTCTTAATTGTTACTATAGGCCTCTTGAATATTCTCTTTTCCTATTTTTTATCTTTGATTTGTTATTTTTTTTTTTTTAATGCGGCTTTTTTATCAGTGATAGGAATTTATCTTGTTAAGACCCTATGAATTGATTGAAACCCTAGATTCATACTATAACCACGATGACTCACTAAAACCTAAACGCTAATTCCAAGGATTCCTTGAGTAAGAACCTTTGGAGCATCACTTATTCAATCAATCGGAAATGACTAAAAATACCAAAAATTGTATCTATTTTTTTTATAGTCATTATAGAGTTTGAAAGAATATAAATCTTTCGATTTATAACGTCTAATTCTTTTTTTGCAAAGAAAAAATTGATTGGATCCGATCGCGAGGTCTGAATATTAAATAAATATGAATCATAGTTCAAATTTTTCTTCATCCATTTTAGATATTACGTGTTCCAGATAAAAAAAATATCTGACGAAGTAGAACCATCTCTATCAGGATAAGATGACAGACTCGTTCTCTGTACTATCAATAGGATCCATTCTAACAAGTCACACACTCATATTCCAGAAATACAGAAGGAAAAAAATTCCGCGATCGAACTGCCAAAAAGAGGCGTTAGAAATAGAAAAGGTAGTCCTTAAAATTTTTTTGTATTAAAAGGGTAGAACTTCTTCGTTCTTTTGAATTCCCCTTTCTTGTCGATTTATTTAATTCATTGAAATTCCATCCAATAAAACCGAAGAATTATAAATTTCCAAAATAATACATAAGAATATTGCAAATAAAGCCATTGCAACTCCCATCAAAGGAGTAGTTCCCCACCCCGGAGCTACTTTACCATATTCCGAATTCAACGGTTTCAATAAAACCCCCACGGTAGTTGGTTTTGGACGCGATCTAGAACTACCCTCAACGGTTTGTGTAGCCATAAATCCAATTTTTTTGTTGAGATCTGTTGACTTTGTATACCATTCCATTGTAAATAAATGATTTTATCATAGATCCATTGGTGTCTTGAAATTATATATATAATAATGGAAACAGCAACCCTAGTCGCCATCTTTATATCTGGTTTACTTGTAAGTTTTACTGGGTATGCCTTATATACCGCTTTTGGGCAACCCTCTCAACAATTAAGAGATCCTTTCGAAGAACACGGGGACTAGTTGAGATAATGAGCCTTCCAATATTATTTCAATATTGGAAGACTCATTATCTCAATTGAGATAATGAAAAATCATTTCTTAGTTGGAACTTTCGGAGGTTCCCGAAAAAAGATAGCGAAAAAAATGATCCCTAGAGTCGAGACTAATAAAAATGTATAAACCAATGCTTCCATAGATTTTTTTGTGGTTTACAATTATAGCTTCCATACCTGTTTACTCGAGATTATTTTCCCGATAAGGATAAAAAGTAAAAAAAGGGCGGTGATTCAAATAAAGATTTCTTTAGTATCTTATGTCAAATAAAAAAAAATATATATAAGAAAAATTGTTGTATTAGACTCCTTGTCTTCTTGTAGTTGGATCGCCAAGTTTTTGGAATGTCCCAAATTCTACCTGAGCATCCAAATCGGGGTCAATACCAGCAAAAACATCTCTGAACAAGGTTCTAGCCCCATGCCAAATGTGTCCAAAGAAGAAGAGTAGGGCAAAGGAAGCATGTCCAAAAGTAAACCAACCCCTTGGACTACTACGAAAAACACCATCAGATTTCAAAGTAGCACGGTCTAATTCAAAAATTTCACCCAATTGAGCACGTCTAGCATATTTTTTTACAGTCGCGGGATCACTATAATTGACTCCGTTGAGTTCACCACCATAGAACTCAACAGTTACACCTACTTGTTCAACGCTATACTTAGATTCCGCTCTTCTAAAAGGAACGTCAGCTCTAACAATTCCGTCCCCATCTATCAAAACGACAGGAAATGTTTCAAAAAAGGTAGGCATACGGCGTACAAAAAGTTCACGGCCATCTTTATCCCTAAAAATGGGGTGTCCCAACCATCCAACAGCTATTCCATCGCCGTTGTCCATTGAGCCCGCTCTAAATAATCCTCCTTTTGCCGGATTATTGCCGATGTAATCATAAAAAGCTAATTTATCAGGAATTTTGGACCAAGCTTCTGATAAACTTTGATTTTCCGCTAGCCCAGCACTTACTCTTCGGTATATTTCTTGCTGAAAGTATCCCTGATCCCATTGATAACGAGTGGGGCCAAATAATTCGATCGGAGTGGTTGCTGAACCATACCACATAGTTCCGGCAACAACAAAAGCTGCAAAAAAGACAGCAGCGATACTACTAGAAAGAACGGTTTCAATATTGCCCATACGTAATCCTTTGTATAGACGTTGAGGCGGACGGACACTAAGATGGAATAGACCTGCTAATATGCCTAATGTCCCTGCGGCAATATGATGAGACGCTATTCCTCCTGGAACAAAAGGATCAAAACCTTCCACGCCCCACGCTGGACTTATTGGTTGTACTTTTCCAGTTAGTCCATAAGGGTCGGATACCCAGATTCCGGGACCATACAAGCCTGTTACATGAAATGCGCCAAAACCAAAACAAGCCACGCCGGCAAGAAATAAATGAATTCCAAAAATCTTAGGCAAATCCAAAGAAGGTTTTCCCGTACGTTCATCAGAAAATATTTCTAGATCCCAGTACACCCAATGCCAAATAGCTGCTAAAAAGCACAAACCAGAAAACACAATATGTGCGCCGGCCACACCTTCGTAACTCCAAATACCCGGATCCGTTATAGTCCCCCCTGTAATACTCCAACCGCCCCATGAATTGGTTATTCCTAAACGAGTCATGAAAGGTATAACGAACATACCCTGTCTCCACATTGGATCAAGAACGGGGTCAGAGGGATCAAAAACGGCTAATTCATATAGAGCCATCGAACCGGCCCAACCGGCAACCAGAGCTGTATGCATTATATGGACAGAAATCAACCGGCCGGGATCATTCAATACAACAGTATGAACACGATACCAAGGCAAACCCATGGAAATACCCCTTAAGAAAAATGACACTATGTAACTTTATTGCATTAGAAAAGACTCAAATTAGGCTAAAGGACCCCCTATTGTTCAATAGATTATCGCGGAACAAGGGTTAATCTATGTTCTATTCTGTTGTTAATAAGGAAACTTTTTTGTTTGTAGGAGTAAAGAGAAACAAATCTATTCTATATCCGATAAGTATCAATACGCAATGGGAAGTTGATATCATCTTGTATCAGTAAATACTTTGCTACTTGGTGATTATTGAAAGGTTATTCATAAGAAATTGACTTTATTTATTCGATCTTCATTTTAAACTAAACTTTTCTAATCTATGCCTAAAATATTAGGATTGATATTATGAAGACACAAACTCTATTATTACGTTTCCACATCAAAGTGAACCATAGTACTTAATTTTTTGTTTGATTTAATGCCTATTGGTGTTCCAAAAGTTCCCTTTCGAAGTCCTGGAGAGGAAGATGCATCTTGGGTTGACGTATAGTGCGACTTGTCAGATATATTGGGTCGTATGGGATTTCCCCGTTCTCTCTCCCGATTGAGATATCCTCCCTTTCGCCCAAGAAAGATTCATTGAATCATAAAAAATTTGGAGCGTGAAAGGCAATTAGATCCTTGTTTGAGTTTTAGGGGGATTCAGATTAACATTTATAATAATTTATGGTTGGCTCGGTTGGACCAATAAAATGAAGTATCCAGGCTCCGTTTATCAAAAACCCAATTCCAATTGGGAATATATTGAAGATTATTACTTGTATTATTAGTATACATTTTTTGACTTTAACGTTTAACTAACTGTTTTGCTTTTAAATTCAAATAAAAAATAAACAATAGAAAAGAGAAATAAAAAAACACATGTGGTATTGGAAAAATTTGTCCTATATGTGCAAATCCGAAATCGGGCAGATCTTTACCCGGAGTAGAGCATAAACCTAAAAGAATTCAAAGGGCCCATTCAAGAACAAGAAAATGACATCGTGATTTTGATTGGATCGCGATGAACTGATACATCAATGAAAAGTAAGTTCAATAAGTTTAGTAAATTCTTTTTTTTTTTTTTTTTTTTTAGTCGAATTTTTTGTTTTAGAATATAATTCTATAATATAATTGGGGGTAAAGGCGCAAAAAGTCATATTTATTGAAAACTAGACTAGAAAAAACTCATTATAATCATTTTATTATAACATTCAAATTTTGAAAAACTCTCTAAAAAAAAAAATGAAAAACGAATTGAATCGACACGTTGATTTTTTTCACAATTTTTTTGAACCGTATGCATAAAAAGATGCATGTACGGTTTCGGCGGGATGCCCTTACTTATCCCAATCAACCGACTTTATCGAGAAAGATTACTTTTTTTAGGCCAAGAGATCGATAGCGAGATCTCTAATCAACTTATTGGTCTTATGGTCTATCTTAGTATCGAGGATGATACAAAAGATTTGTATTTGTTTATAAATTCTCCTGGCGGCTGGGTAATACCTGGAGTAGCCATTTATGATACTATGCAATTTGTGCGACCAGATGTACATACAATATGTATGGGGTTAGCTGCCTCAATGGGATCTTTTATCCTAGTCGGCGGAGAAATTACCAAACGTTTAGCATTCCCTCACGCTTGGCGCCAATGAGTTTTTTATTTTAGAGAAAAAAAGAATACAATACTATGCCTTCACCATAAAAAAAAATGAAGTAATAATAGCATGGCACTTTGAATTCGATATGATAAAATTTTGTCTCTATTTTCAAAACATTAGATTATGTATCGAAAGGGTAGTATGAGATGAAGAATAGTCCCGATTTTTTTTGAGGGGGAGTTCGTTTCAGCGTCACAAACTTTTTTCATACCAAAAGACTCTAAAAACAATATTTCTGTTTGAAAGAGTACAAAAAAGTCTTTTTTCCTTATTTTTCGGATCAAAAAGAAACTTTGGGATTGCTGAATTATAGACAAAATAAATAGAAAGCAACGGAGCCATCATAGTATTTTTAAATACCTCTGAAAAGAAGGGTGGTAATTGGATCATTTACTGATCGGGATCTGATCGATTCTATTTTTTTCTTTCTTTCACGGAAAAACGTAAATTCCATTGTAAAGCCGTATGCAATGCGAAAAAAATGCACGTACGGTTATTCAATTCACCATCTAGGCGCGAGATATAATACTTTTTATTATTAAGGTATCATCAGGGTAATGATTCATCAACCTGCTAGCTCTTTTTACGAGGCCCAAACGGGAGAATTTATCTTGGAAGCGGAAGAACTATTGAAATTGCGCGAAACCCTCACAAGGGTTTATGTACAAAGAACGGGCAAACCCCTATGGGTTGTATCTGAAGATATGGAAAGGGATATTTTTATGTCAGCAACAGAAGCCCAAGCTCATGGAATTGTTGATCTTGTAGCGGTCGAATAAAACAAATAAAAATAGTTAAACATTTTTGTTTTAATTTTATCTTGTTACTGGGTTTATCTTAAGATTCTATTAACTAGAAATAGAAATGCATTCGGTTAGGATTGATCTAAACCAGCCCATTTTGGATATAATTCAGCATGCCAACTATTAAACAACTTATTAGAAACACAAGACAGCCAATCCGACATGTCACGAAATCCCCCGCTCTTCGGGGATGTCCTCAGCGCCGAGGAACATGTACTAGGGTGTATGTGTGACTCGTTCAGATTATGAGCTGGAACAAAAGCAAACGAAAAGAAAAGAAGACATTTTTCCAGTCTCAATGATTCGGACTGGTGAATAGGATAAAACGGAAAAACTCAATCAACTCGCGAAAAAAAATCTATTCATCTATTGTGTCTGAAATTTATGGTTTCTCTTAGTGTAAAAAAAAAAAATTCCCAGTAGTAGCGTTAACGCTATCCATTTAGCGGGAATCCTTTTTTAAGAGAAAAAATAATGCTCCCTTATATTTGCACGAACGGACTAGCAGGGTCAGCTATCCAGCTAACCTTCAAAATTAAATACCGTTACTGTATAGGTGGATCTAATTGTGAAAGACCTAATACTGGATAATTCATGGGTAGAGCCAAAAAAAATTTGAACTGTACAAGTTTATCAATATACAGAAATTAAGTAAGGGGGCTCCGGTGTATAGAGAGGACCTAGCCGTTTAATAAGTAACCATAGAAACGAAGGAACCCACTATTTTTTCCATATTTACTATGTTAAATTGAATTGAAAATTGACATTTTTTGAGTTTTCTTTACTTTCCTTTGATACATTAATTTCTTAGTTTTTTGTCTTGTTTCAAGACGAAATGTCGCAAAAAAAAGAAATAACAAATAGTGGTCGGGAAGGTTAGAGCAGCAAAAGCCATTAGGATTTTTATTTTATATATTGGAAAAATCCGTTTTGTTATTAATAGACCAGGAGGGGAGAAAAGAATAACTCAACGAAAGAAAATAAATGAGTTATTCATTAAAGTTTCATTTATTAAATGACTAGAGTTAAACGAGGATATATAGCTCGCAGACGTAGAACAAAAATGCGTTTATTTACATCAACCTTTAGAGGGGCTCATTCAAGACTTACTCGAACCATTGCTCAACAGAAAATAAGAGCTTTAGTTTCGGCTCATAGGGATAGAGGTAAGCAAAAGAGAGATTTTCGCCGTTTATGGATCACTCGGATAAACGCAGTAATTCGCGACAACGAATTATACTATAATTATAGTCAATTTATAAATGATTTGTACAAGAGACAGGTACTTCTTAATCGTAAAGTACTGGCACAAATAGCGATATTAAATCGGAATTGTCTTTATATGATTTCAAATGAGATCATAAATAAAGAAGATTGAAAAGAATGACCCGAAATGATTTAAATGCGATTCCCCGGAGTTTATTCTCCGGGAGTATAGAGTATAAATGAGTCTGATAAAATACGATAAATAAAAAAAAAGCAATAAATCCAGTCAAAAGAAAATTTTTTTTCCCTGTATTTTTTATTTTTATTATCTTACATTACGATACGACAATCAAATCGAGAATCTCAGGTTTTTTTAGAACAAAGCTACAATCCATGCTACAATCCATGTTTGAGTTCAGATTCCTTTTTTGATTCAATTTCATTATTATTATCAATTAAATAAAGAAAAAGCATATTATTATTTTTATTTATTTTTGGTTCTAAAACTATAAGTTCTATTAGTCGACTCGGTTCTTTCAAATTGTTTCTCATTATTAAGAAAAGGTAACAACGATAAAATACGAGCTTGTTTTATAGCAATAGTAATTAATCGTTGTTGTTTCAAGGTTAATCTATTTACTCGCCTAGATAATATTTTTCCTTGTTCACTAATAAATCGACTAATTAAACTCATGTTTCTATAATCAATTCGATCCCCCGGTTGGATCGGGGGCAAACGCCTACGAACAGATCGCTTGGATTTAATAAAGGGTCGCTTGGATTTATCCATAGTTTGTTTCATTTCTGTCTTATACCGAAAATCCTACTTCTTAATTATATTAATTATAATTTAATTATATTAATTCTAATTTTTTTAGGTCCAGCCAAAATAGGATTTGGTTTGTTTATTTCTCGTTTATTTATTTTTGTATTTATATTTATATATAATAATATTTAAATATAAAAATATAAAAAATAGTAAATATTTAAAAAATTATAAGGAAATCGTTTTGTTTTGGCCCCCTTCATTGAATTGAAAGGATGATAGCCAGACGTTCAGTTTGCTCGATTTTATTTCTTTATCTCTCCATGAATTGTATGTTTGTAACAATAGGAACAGAATTTTCGCAATTCTAACCGACTAGGTGTATTGTGCCGATTCTTTTGAGTAATATATCTGGAAACACCCCTTGATTCCTTATTAACACTCTTTCGAACACAACTATTACATTCCAAAATAACTTTGACTCGGACATCTTTTCCCTTAGCCATGAACCTCCTTTTGATTTTTGGGATTTTGGATTCAAACAATTTGTCTATTTTGATTTTCGACCCGAAGTGAAGAATAAAGGAAAAGAAAAAATAGATGCTGCGAACTCGAAATACAATTAAAAAGAATTCGTTGCAATCAATAGAGTAATAATAATAGTATATAAATTAGCAAAAAGTTTCGAACTCTATTGCTACTCGCAGTATTTTATTTAATTTAAGTATCTTGTATAATACTTTTATGCTAAACCCATCCTTTTTTTATTGCCCTAATTTTTTGTAAATAGGGCAATAAAAAAGTCGATTTAACTTCTTAACTTCATCAAAACTTGAGGTCAGACTCGAATGAAAAAGTCAGACTCGAATGAAAAAGGGAGATTAGTCACAGAAAATTCATTCTTTCTGTAATCCTCATTACTCCCCTCCCATTTTAATAACTAGAATGAAAAAAAAGGGAATGTCAACGCATCTGGGAAAAAACGATTTATTTCTATTAATAGACCGGCTAAAGACCCAAACCATAGAGTACTTAGTACCGGTGCTACGGAAAGATATGTTTTTAGATCTCGCATTGAAAACCCTCCTTCGTAAGTTAGTTAATGTATAAAATAAAGGTAATACATATCTAATCTATGAGCAGATGTATATAGAGATAGTCAAGGATCACTTGGGTTTGTAAATGAAATGCATAAAAAAAATGATGAACAAAGATCTAGTAAATAAGAGATTTTAAAAGTAAAATAATAGCATACCCTTCCTACGGAACTCAGTAGTCACAAAAAGTTTTTTTTGTTTTTTTTTTTTACGCCAGGGTTTGTTTTCATATCTTTATATAAAATATAAAAAGAAAATATAAAAAAAATACATATAAAAATACTTTATATGATATGAGACCAAAAAGAAGAAGTGGCACGGCAAGATAAACCATGTCATTTTTTGTTAAATATGGATGTGGAAAACAAGACAAGGATTCTTTACAATTAGACTGTTGTAACCAATTGAATTGAAAGGGATGTAGCGCAGCTTGGTAGCGCGTTTGTTTTGGGTACAAAATGTCACGGGTTCAAATCCTGTCATCCCTACC